AAAGTTTTTTTGTGCGAAAAAAAAAATAAGTAATAAAACGTTGGAATAATCTGAATCGACTTGACTCAAAAAATTGACTCATTTCAAAAATCAAATTAATGAATTCCATTTCATATTGATTAACTCAATAGGTAATGGAATTCGCTCTGCTCTTAAAATATGTAGAATAAGAATTCTTCTGTTTACCTTACTCAATTCAATTCAAAAAAGAAAAAATACTTCCTTTTTGTTGACAAAAGAATAAACAAAAGATACTCCATTTTATTTTTAGTCTATTTTCTCATTTCCGAGGCGGGGAGTCTTATTTTCCCCATCGACCTATTTGTTACAATAATACAACTTTTTATTTTTTCTCTATATCCACTTTTTCTCTCTATCTATAGAAGAGCAAATAGAAAATCTTGAATCTTTAGTTACTAAAATCATTGAAACTAATTGATTAAAATTTTAAACCCTTTTGTGTAACTTTCTGACTTTTTGATTTTCTCTGAATTCCTATATACACCCCCATATATCTCTCGCGATCAACCCAATCAAGAAAATCAAAAACACTTAGTGAAGAGAGTCTGGATAAATAATGTATCAATTTTGAGTGATCCAAAATAGGTTTTTTCTTTTGGATTCATTAAGAAAATGGATTTTTTTTTAGTTCTATCCTATTAATGGATAATAAAACTATCCAGTTTTAAAGAGTTCAAGTTGAGGAGAGTATAAAATACACGAAAATCTTAAGAAAACTAAGGCCCTAAACTAAAATAATGAACCTTCAAATACCTATTTGAACTAATTTTTATTCATCCATTTGAATCTTTCCTAAAAAATATTGCAACCAATTGAATTCTTAAATCTAGACGATTGCTTATTCATAGGCTATTATGAGTTCAAGACAAGCCGCTATGGTGAAATTGGTAGACACGCTGCTCTTAGGAAGCAGTGCTAGAGCATCTCGGTTCGAGTCCGAGTGGCGGCATGCCATCTTCTAAAAAAACTAAATAGATCCTATAATGAATTCAATTCCTGATTTCTTGTAATTAAAGAACTCCTCTTTTTTAAGATTTTTATGATATTTTCAACCTTAGAGCATATATTAACTCATATTTCTTTTTCGATCGTTTCAATTGTAATTACAATTAATTTGATAACCTTTTTAGTCGATGAAATCATAAAACTCTACGATTCATCAGAAAAGGGCATGATAATGACTTTTTTCTGTATAACAGGATTATTAGTTACTCGTTGGATTTATTCGGGACATTTTCCACTAAGTAATTTATATGAATCATTAATCTTCCTTTCATGGAGTTTCTCCCTTATTCATATAGTTCCGTATTTCAAAAAAAATCAAAATTTTTTAAGCGCAATAATCGGCCCAAGTGCTATTTTTACCCAAGGCTTTGCTACTTCAGGTCTTTTAACTGAAATACACGAATCCGCAATATTAGTACCCGCTCTTCAATCCGAGTGGTTAATAATGCACGTAAGTATGATGATATTGGGCTATGCAGCCCTTTTATGTGGATCATTATTATCAGTAGCACTTCTAGTCATTGCAAACAGAAAGTTTTTTTTTACAAGTAATCATTTATTAAATTTAAATGGGTCATTTTTCTTTGGTGAAATCGAATACATGAATGAAAGAAGAAATGTTTTACAAAATACTTCTTTTTTTTCTCCGAAGAATTATTACAGGTCGCAATTTATTCAACAATTGGATTATTGGAGTTATCGGGTTATTAGTCTAGGATTTATCTTTTTAACCATAGGGATACTTTCTGGAGCAGTATGGGCTAACGAAGCATGGGGATCATATTGGAGTTGGGACCCAAAGGAAACTTGGGCATTTATTACTTGGATCGTATTCGCGATTTATTTACATATTCGAACCAATATAAAATGGAAGGGTAAAAATTCCGCAATTGTGGCGTCTATTGGCTTTCTTATAATTTGGATATGCTATTTTGGGGTCAATCTATTAGGAATAGGGCTACATAGTTATGGTTCATTTACATTAACATCTAATTGAATTCAAAAGGATTCAAAAAAGACTCTTACGAATACGAATAGAAAAGTGTACAGTGCATATGAGATAAAAAAAACTTTGTGTGAACTGATGAGAACCCTCTGAATCAAATATTGTAGTGATTCACAGGGTTCGCGCCGATTCAAATTCATTTTTTTTACTTAACTTAAGAGAAGAAGAAGCCTTCTTTTTTTCATTGTACAACGAAGGATTAAAAAAAAAATCATAGGATTTTTTTTATTCATCAAAACTATCTATAAAAAGAATTAGATAGAATAACTTCGACCTTGTCAACTGATAGTGAAAGAACAAAATCGGGGTACATACCAATACCTAGTATGGGTAAAAAGATAGAGATTGAAAGAAATAACTCTCGCGGTCCAGAATCAAAAAAATAAGAGTTTGGAGCATTAAATATCTTGTATCCATAGAACATCTGGCGTGACATAGATAATGAATAAATAGGAGTTAATATCATTC